ACTAAAGATACAACTAATTTTGATCAAACAGGCGAAGTGGCTTTGATACGTTATTCACAACAATCGGACTTTCGTCGAGATATAATAAAGGGCTCTATGCGAACACAAAGGCGCAAAATAGCTATTTTGAAACTGTTTCAAGCAAATTTGCATTCTCCCCTTTTTTTAGACAGAATAGACAAATTTCTTTTTTTTGCTTTTGATACTTCTGAGCTGATGAAAATAATGTTTATAAATTGGATGTGTAAAAACGCAGAATTCACAATTTCAGATTCTACTTATACAGATTATACAGAAGAAAAAACAAAAGAAAGTGACAAAAAAGAAAAAGAAGAAATCAAAAACAGACGAGAAGAAGACAAAAGAGAAGAGAAAGTCCGTATAGAAATAGCCGAAACCTGGGATAGCATTATTTTTGCTCAAGCAATAAGAGGTTGTGTTTTAGTAATTCAATCGATTCTTCGAAAATATATTCTATTGCCTTCATTAATAATAGCTAAAAATATCATTCGTATGCTATTATTTCAAATTCCTGAATGGTCCGAGGATTTAAAAGATTGGAATAGAGAAATGCATGTTAAATGCACCTATAATGGAGTTCAATTATCAGAAACAGAATTTCCGAAAAACTGGTTAACAGACGGTATTCAAATAAAGATCCTATTTCCTTTTCGACTACAACCTTGGCACAGATCTAAGTTTAAATTCCTTTCTAAAGATCCAATAAAAAAGAAAAGACAAAAAAATGATTTTTGTTTTTTAACAGTTTGGGGAATGGAAGCTGAACTTCCTTTTGGTTCTCCCCGAAAAGAGCTTTCACTTTTTGAACCTATTTTTAAAAAACTAAAAAAAAAAATTAGAAAGTTGAAAAAAAATGGTTTTCTAACTCTAACAATTTTAAAAGAAAAAAGAAAACTATTTCTACATTTACCGAAAGAAACAAAAAACTGGTTCATCAAAGGTATTCTATTTCTAAAAGAAATAATAAATAAATTTTCAAAATCAAAAAGAAATCCAATTCTATTATTTGGATTTAGAGAAGTATATGAATTAAATGAAACTAAAAACGAAAAAAATTCACCAATCAATAATCGGACTATTCATAAACTTTCCACTTCAATTCGATCTATGGATTGGATAAACTATTCACTGACAGAAAAAAAAATGAAAGATCTGAATGCCAGAACAAAGACAATAAGAAATCAAATAGAAAAAATTACAAAAGAAAAGAAAAAACGATTTCTAATCTCAGAAAGAAATATTAGTCCTAACAAACTAAGTTATAATGCTAAAAGATTAAAATTAAAATCATCAAAAAATATTTTACAGATATTAAAAAGAAACAATGCTCAATTAGTCCGTAAATCATATTTTTTTATCAAAATTTTGATTGAAAAGATATATATAGATATCCTTCTAGCTATCATTAATATTCCGAGGATCAATGTACAGTTTTTTCTTGAATCACCAAGAAAAATGATTAATAAATACATTTATATGTATAATAAAAAAGAAAATAACAAAAGAATTGATAAAACAAATCAAAATACACCAATTCACTTTATCTCGATTATAAAAAAGGCATTAAATTATAGTAATTTTAATAAGAACTCGAAGATTTTTTATAACATAACCTCCTTGTCACAAGCATATGTATTTTACAAATTATCACAAGTCCAAGTTATTAACCTATATAAGTTAAGATCTGTCCTTCAATATCATGGAGCATCTCTTTTTCTTAAGAATGAAATAAAAGATTATTTTGGAGTCCAAGGAAGATTTCAGTTCAAATTAAAAGATACTAATTTTAGAAATTCTGTAATGAATGAATGGAAAAACTGGGTAAGAAGTAATTATCAATATAAATATGATTTATCTCAGATCAGATGGTCTAGCTTAATATCGCAAAAATGGCGAAATAGAATGAATCAACAGCATATGATTCAAAATAAAGATTTAAATAAATGGAATTTATATGACAAAGACCAATTAATTCATTATGAAAAACAAAATAATTTTGAAGTAGATTCATTATCGAACCAAAAAGATAATTTTAAAAAATACTATAGATATAATATTTTATTATATAAATCCATTAATTATGAAGATAAAAAAGACTCATCTATTTATGAATTACCATTCCAATTAAATAATAAGCAAGAGCTTTTTTATAATTACAAAATAGATAAAAGGAAATTATTTGATATGTCGGGAGGTATCCCTGTCAATAAGCATCTAGCAGAAGATGATATTATCGATACGGAAAAAAGCTCGCATAGAAAATATTTGGATTGGAGAATTCTTCATTTTGGTCTTAGAAAGAAAGTCGATATTGAATCCTGGATCGATACCGGAACCAAACAAAAAAAAAACCTTTTTGATTGGATGGGAATGAATGAAGAAATACTAGATCGTCCCACATCAAATTTAGAATTTTGGTTCTTTCCAAAATTTGTGATACTTTGCAACGCATATAAGATAAAATCATGGGTGATACCAATCAAATTACTTTTTTTAAATTTTAATGGAACTAAAAATGTTAGTGAAAATAAAAAAATCAACAAAAAGAAAAATAATGATCCTTTTATATCTATATCATCAAATGAAACAAAATCCATTCAATTAAAGAATCAAAATAATGAAGAAAAAGAGTCTGAGGATCAAGTAGATCTTGAATCAGTTCTAGTAAACCAAGAAAAAGATGTTGAAGAAGATTATGTAAGATCAGACAGGAAAGAGCGTAGAAAGAAAAAGCAATACAAAAGTAATACGGAAGCAGAACTTGATTTCTTGCTAAAAAGGTATTTATGCTTTCAATTAAGATGGGATGATTCTTTAAATGAAAAAATAATCAATAATATAAAAATATATTGTCTCCTGCTTAGATTGACAAATCCACGAGAAATTATTATATCCTCTATTCAAAGGGGAGAACTGAGCCTAGATATTCTAATGATTCAGAAAGATTTAACTCTTACAGAATTGATGAAAAAGGGAATATTGATTATCGAATCAACCCGTCTGTCGGTAAAAAATGATGGAAAATTTATTATGTATCAAACCATAAATATTTTATTGGTTCATAAGAGAAAACAACAAATTAATCAAAGATACAGAAAAAAAAACTATATTGATAAAAAGAATTTTACCGAATCTATCGTAATAAATCAAAGTTTAACTAGAAATAAAGACAAAAATAATTATGATTTACTTGTTCCCGAAAATCTTTTATCTTCTAAACATCGTAGAGAATTGAGAATTCTAATTTCTTTCAATTCAAAAAATGGAAATGATATAAATACAGAAATTATCAATAATAATAACATAAAAAATCACGCTCACATTATAGATAAAAGCAAACGTTTTGATAGAGATAAAAATAAACTAATTAAATTAAAACTTTTTCTTTGGCCCAATTATCGATTAGAAGATTTAGCTTGTATAAATCGCTATTGGTTTGATACCAATAATGCTAGTCGGTTTAGTATGATAAGGATACATATATGTCCACGATTAAAAATTCGGTAAAGGTCCATTTGTCATATATATCCCATAGCATATCTAATCTAATCTAGTATATGAAATATATGAAAACAAGGAGAGGTCCATATACATTGTTTTACATCCCATATTCCATTCTGATACATGGAATTCAATCATGTATCAATTTGATCTATAAATGAATCAATCCAATTTTTCGTTTTAAATTTTTAGATATAGATATAATTTTTTTTTTCTTTTGTAAGGGAAGAAATATACCATTCTTTATGTATTTCTAACCGAATAAAAAAAAATTGGATTGATTCATGTTGACAAAATTAGGAATTCCTAACGAATTGAAGATTATTGTGTATACCAAATTCAAACAAACTGACATTCTTATTTAACATTCCATTATTTATTATTACTGATCAATAAAACTATCTTAAAAAGGCGGGAGGAGGGGGATTTCATTTTATGGTAAAAAGTTCATTCATTTCAATTATTTCACAAGAAGACAAAAAAGAAAACAAGGGATCCGTTGAATTTCAAATAGTAAGTTTTACTAATAAGATACGAAGACTTACTTCACATTTGGAATTACATAGAAAAGACTATTTATCTCAAAGAGGTTTACGGAAAATTCTAGGAAAACGCCAACGACTACTGTCTTATTTGGCAAAGAAAAATGGAGTACGTTATAAAGAATTAATTAGCCAGTTGAACATTCGGGAATCAAAAACTCGTTAATTTGAAGAGTCTTTTTTTTTTATTATTTGATTTATTAGATCTTAAACTTGAATTTTGATGAACTTCTTTTCGTTTTCAGTAATTCATGGAAAAATAAATCGAGGAACCCCCTATGAATGTACCAGCTACAAGAAAGGACTTTATGATAGTCAATATGGGTCCCCACCACCCATCAATGCATGGCGTTCTTCGACTCATCCTTAGTCTAGACGGTGAAGATGTTATTGACTGCGAACCAATATTAGGTTATTTACACAGAGGGATGGAAAAAATTGCGGAAAACCGAACAATTATACAATATTTGCCTTATGTAACACGTTGGGATTATTTAGCTACTATGTTTACAGAAGCGATAACAATAAATGGACCGGAACAGTTGGGAAATATTCAAGTACCTAAAAGAGCTAGCTATATCAGAGTAATTATGTTGGAGTTGAGTCGTATAGCTTCTCATCTCTTATGGCTTGGCCCTTTTATGGCAGATATTGGTGGGCAGACCCCTTTCTTCTATATTTTTAGAGAAAGAGAGTTAATATATGATTTATTCGAAGCTGCCACTGGTATGAGAATGATGCATAATTATTTTCGTATCGGAGGAGTAGCAGCTGATCTACCTCATGGCTGGCTAGATAAATGTTTGGATTTCTGCGATTATTTTTTAACAGGAGTTGCTGAATATCAAAAACTTATTACGCGAAATCCTATTTTTTTAGAACGCGTTGAAGGAATAGGTATTGTTAGTGCAGAGGAAGCAATAAATTGGGGTTTATCAGGACCAATGCTACGAGCTTCCGGAGTACGATGGGATCTTCGTAAAGTTGATCATTATGAGTGTTATGACGAATTTGATTGGGGAGTCCAGTGGCAAAAAGAAGGGGATTCATTAGCTCGTTATTTAGTCCGAATTGGTGAAATGACGGAATCCGTAAAAATTATTCAACAGGCTTTGGAAGGGATTCCAGGGGGGCCTTATGAAAATTTAGAAACTCGAAGTTTTGATAGAGAAAGGAATCGAGAATGGAATGATTTTGAATATAGATTTATTAGTAAAAAAACTTCTCCCGCCTTTGAATTGCCGAAACAAGAACTTTATGTTCGAGTTGAAGCACCAAAGGGAGAGTTGGGAATTTTTCTAATAGGGGATCAAAGTAGTTTTCCTTGGAGATGGAAAATTCGCCCGCCGGGTTTTATCAATTTGCAAATTCTTCCTCAATTAATTAAAAGAATGAAATTGGCTGATATTATGACAATACTAGGTAGCATAGATATTATTATGGGGGAAGTTGATCGTTGAAATGATAATTGATACAACAACAGTACAAGCTATCAATTCTTTTTCCAGATTGAAATCCTTAAACGAAGTCTATGGAATTATATGGATGCTTGTCCCTATTTTGACTCTTGTATTGGGAATCACGATAGGCATATTAGTAATTGTGTGGTTAGAAAGAGAAATTTCTGCAGGGATACAACAACGTATTGGACCTGAATATGCCGGTCCTTTTGGAGTTCTTCAAGCTCTAGCGGATGGAACAAAACTACTTTTCAAAGAAAATCTTTTTCCATCTAGAGGAGATACTCGTTTATTCAGTATCGGACCATCCATAGCAGTCATATCAACGCTATTAAGCTATTCAGTAATTCCTTTTGGCTATCACTTTGTTTTAGCAGATCTAAATATCGGTGTCTTTTTATGGATTGCCATTTCAAGTATTGCTCCCATTGGACTTCTTATGTCAGGATATGGATCAAATAATAAATATTCCTTTTTAGGTGGTCTACGAGCTGCCGCTCAATCGATTAGTTATGAAATACCATTAACTCTCTGTGTATTATCCATATCTCTACGTGCGATTCGTTGAAACAAAAATTTTTCCCTATTCCCTTTTTATTTATATAGGAAGAAGGTAAAATTAATTGAATATATATCTTTATTTTTTTATTCATCATTTGAATTGATGAACTAAATTAGATAGTTATATGAGTGAAAGAAAACAGCTTCTAAATTTGCAGTAAAAAAAATCGAGACTCATTTCTTATGTACAACAGTAAAGCAGAAATAAACATAAGAAGATGAGATCATTTGTCCCAAAATTGGTTGATTAGTCATCCTGGCTTGAAAGCGGGCTCAAAGAATCAACCTTAGTGAGTTTTTACTATCATTTATATATATATATATATTACTGTAATGCTACCGAGCAGTTGAGTAAAAATAAAAATGAGTGGATGGTTAGGAACACCAAGATACATAAAAGATTAGTAATAGAATTATCCAAAATAAAAGAATATTAATTGGGGCTTTAAATTAGTAGAAATGATCAGGCAGTACTCCCCATGATTCCGATCCAGAGTACGCTCCTATCCACCAATTAAACAAATGACTATCAGGAACGAACTAATCCTTTACCTTTTTTTTTTCAGAAGGAAGAATAGGAACAAAATAAAGAATAGAATTACAATAGAAAAAGAAAAAAAAGAGATCCTTTTTCTTCTTTCTTTCCTATATCGATATTCATAGAAATCGAATTCGTGTCATAATTCATGAAATAATGGACTGTCTAATTATTTTTCGTAATCGAAAATGATAGGTTAAAATATTTATTGGTATTTCTACAAGAAGTATTTTATTGAAAGATTTAAGTTATTGCTCAAGAAAGAAAAATTGAAATTCTTAAAAGATGAGATCAATTCAGAAGTACTTTATTTTAGTATTATAACAGACAGAATTACATTGGTCAAATTTTGGAATTGGGGGGGCATCCGATAGATTTGGATCCTATTTATCCTACAAATATATCGAGATAAATAATATGATCTGGCCCTTAGATTTATTTATGGCCTTCGAGGAGCCATATGAGGTGAAAATCTCATGTATGGTTCTGTAATAGCGATGGGAACAGTGATGTCATCACCGACTATGATTATCTAACAGTTCAAGTACAGTTGATATAGTTGAGGCACAATCAAAATATGGTTTTGGGGGATGGAATTTGTGGCGTCAACCTATAGGATTTATCATTTTTTTCATTTCTTCCCTAGCAGAATGTGAGAGATTACCTTTTGATTTACCAGAAGCAGAAGAAGAATTAGTAGCAGGTTATCAAACCGAATATTCGGGTATCAAATTTGGTTTATTTTATGTTGCTTCCTATCTAAACTTATTAGTCTCTTCATTATTTGTAGCAGTTCTTTACTTGGGCGGTTGGAATATCTCTATTCCGTACATATCCGTTCCGGAGTTTTTTGATTTTGAAATAAATAAAGTAGGTAGAGTCTTTGGAACAACAATGGGTATTCTTATTACATTGGTTAAAACTTATTTGTTTTTGTTCATTCCTATCACAACAAGATGGACTTTACCTAGACTAAGAATGGACCAACTATTAAATCTTGGATGGAAATTTCTTTTACCTATTTCTCTTGGCAATCTATTATTAACAACCTCTTCCCAACTCTTTTCACTATAAAGTAATTCTTTTCTATATTTATAGTTTGTCTCAAACAAGATAAAGAAACAAATATAAAATTATTTATAGAGATTCACGATATGTTCCCTATGGTAACTGGGTTCATGAATTATGGTCAACAAACTATACGGGCTGCAAGGTACATTGGTCAAAGTTTCATGACTACCTTATCCCACGTAAATCGTTTACCTGTAACTATTCAATATCCTTATGAAAAATTAATCACATCGGAGCGTTTCCGCGGTCGAATCCATTTTGAATTTGATAAATGCATTGCTTGTGAAGTATGTGTTCGTGTATGTCCTATAGATTTACCTGTTGTTGATTGGGAATTGGAAACTAATATTCGAAAGAAACGATTGCTTAATTACAGTATTGATTTCGGAATCTGTATATTTTGTGGCAACTGTGTTGAGTATTGTCCAACTAATTGTTTATCAATGACTGAAGAATATGAACTTTCTACCTATAATCGTCACGAATTGAATTATAACCAAATTGCTTTAGGTCGTTTACCAATGTCAGTAATTGACGATTATACAATTCGAACAATTTTGAATTCACCTCAATCTTTAATCAAAATGGGCAAACCCCCTTTGATTAAAGATTGATTGAAGAGTCGTTTTTAATCATTAAACAAAGATCTAGGTTTGATCTAAAAGTCTGAAATATTTTTTTTTTCATTTTGTTTGGTCAATAACTACAAAAGCTACAAATCCCAACTAGCGATTGGATTTGATTGATTGGTAAGAATTGCAGCGCAGCTTAATTTGGATTGAAAATCTATTAATATAGTCATAATTCTATCCATAATTATTTCTATTTCGAAATAGAAATAAAAATTAAAGTGTCAATTTTTATTTTTTTTTCGAGAAAGAATGAGATTAGTCCGATAGGGGTACTACAGTAATTTAAACCTTTTAGGATTTAATTCAATTAGGAACCCATTCTAAATAAATTTTTCCTGGTCGGGTCAATAAAGTCATGAAAAAAAAAAAAGAATTTGATTTTTTTATCTTTTATTTTACGTACAATGAATTTACCTGGACCAATACATGATTTTCTTTTAGTCTTTCTAGGATTAGGTCTTATATTAGGAGGTCTAGGAGTGGTATTACTTACCAATCCCATTTTTTCTGCCTTTTCATTAGGATTGGTTCTTGTTTGTATATCCTTATTCTATATTTTATCAAACTCTCATTTTGTAGCTGCGGCGCAGCTCCTTATTTATGTGGGAGCTATAAATGTTTTAATTTTATTTGCTGTGATGTTCATGAATGGTTCAGAATATTACAAAGATTTCAATCTTTGGACTGTTGGGAATGGTCTTACTTCTCTAATTTGTACAAGTCTTTTTGTTTTACTAATTACTATTATTTCAAATACAACATGGTATGGGATTATTTGGACTACAAGAGCAAACCAGATTATAGAGCAAGATTTGGTAAGTAATGGTCAACAAATTGGAATTCATTTATCAACAGATTTTTTTCTTCCATTTGAATTTATTTCAATAATTCTTTTAGTTGCTTTGATAGGTGCGATTGCCACGGCTCGTCAGTAATAAATCTTTTAAATTGGCAATCGCAATCCAAATCAGACTTTATTCTATGTTATCACATTTATTTTAAGATTATTCATATATAAATTCTTTTATTCGATCTATATTCCAATCTATTTTTTTTGTTTTGTACTTGTGATATTCTTATTCTAGTCAATCTAATCTGTTGATGTTAAATTGTTGTTCATTGTTCATATTGAAATAAATCGAAATCGATAAGGAGTTGGGCGATGATGCTCGAATATGTGCTTGGTTTGAGTGCTTATTTATTTTCTATCGGTATCTATGGATTGATCACGAGTCGAAATATGGTTAGAGCCCTTATGTGTCTTGAACTTATATTGAATGCCGTCAATCTAAATTTCGTAACATTTTCTGATTTTTTTGATAGTCGACAATTAAAAGGAAATATTTTATCAATTTTTGTTATATCTATCGCAGCCGCTGAAGCAGCTATCGGGCCGGCTATAGTTTCGTCAATTTATCGTAACAGAAAATCAATCCGTATCAATCAATTGAATTTGTTGAATAAGTAGTATTAATCATATAAAATATTTAGATTCATAAATTTGAATTGACATCTATAATACATAGCGTATCTGATAATGTTTACGAAAACGTAAGAAATTAAAGTATCTTGGTTCTATCTCATGAGTCGATCCGAAATTGAATAGACAAATTATGATAAATCATTGATTCATCTGGTGTCTAAATATATGATTCATTTAAAAATTTACTAGATCGAAAATTTATGACGTAAAAAAAAAAAAATTATAGATCCAATGTCACATTCAGTAAAAATCTATGATACATGTATAGGGTGTACTCAATGTGTTCGTGCCTGCCCCACGGATGTATTAGAAATGATACCTTGGGACGGGTGTAAAGCTAAGCAAATTGCTTCTGCTCCAAGAACAGAAGACTGTGTTGGCTGTAAGAGATGCGAATCCGCCTGTCCAACTGATTTCTTGAGTGTTCGAGTTTATCTATGGCATGAAACAACTCGAAGCATGGGTCTAGCTTATTAATACTTTCCAGAAAAAACCACTTGAATACATTTGATTTTTTGTTTACCGACAAAAACCCGTACTCAAAAAAATAATAATAATAAAAAAAATAGATTAGGTTTTCGAGTACGGGTTTTTCTTGTCCAAATGTATCTTGTCTTTACCACGAATTCTTTTCCTTGGTTAACAATATTTGTAGGTTTACCAATATCCGCGGGTTTCTTGATTTTCGTTTTCCCTCATAGAGGAAATAAGGTAATTAGGTGGTATACTATATTTATATGTGTACTAGAACTCCTTTTAATGACCTATGCATTCTCTTATTATTTCCAATTGGACGATCCCTTAATCCAATTGACGGAGTCTTATAAATGGATTAATTTTTTTGATTTTTACTGGAGATTAGGAATAGATGGACTTTCTCTAGGACCTATTTTACTGACCGGATTTATCACCACTTTAGCTACTTTAGCGGCTCGGCCAATTACTCGGGATTCCCGATTATTTCATTTTTTGATGTTAGCAATGTATAGTGGTCAAATAGGATTGTTTTCTTCTCAAAATCTTTTACTTTTTTTCATTATGTGGGAGTTAGAATTAATTCCTGTTTATCTACTTCTAGCCATGTGGGGGGGAAAGCAACGTCTGTATTCAGCTACAAAATTTATTTTGTATACTGCAGGAAGTTCTGTTTTTTTATTAATGGGGGCCTTAGGTATCGCTTTCTATGCTTCCAATGAACCAACATTCAATTTTGAAACATCAGCTAATCAATCATATCCTGTGACCTTGGAAATACTATTCTATATTGGATTTCTTATTGCTTTTGCTGTCAAATCACCGATTATACCCTTACATACATGGTTACCAGACACCCATGGAGAAGCACATTACAGTACTTGTATGCTTTTAGCTGGAATCTTATTAAAAATGGGAGCATATGGATTGGTTCGAATAAATATGGAATTATTATCCCACGCCCATTCTATATTTTCTTCTTGGTTGATAATAGTAGGCGCAATACAAATAATCTATGCAGCTTCAACATCTTCTGGTCAAAAAAATTTAAAAAAAAGAATAGCCTATTCTTCTGTATCTCATATGGGTTTTACAATTATAGGAATTTGCTCTATAAGCGATATGGGACTCAACGGGGCCATTTTACAAATAATATCTCATGGATTTATCGGCGCTGCGCTTTTTTTCTTGTCAGGAACAAGTTATGATAGAATACGTCTTGTTTATCTTGACGAAATGGGCGGAATGGCTACCCTAATGCCAAAAATATTCATGATGTTCAGTATCTTATCATTAGCTTCTCTTGCATTACCGGGTATGAGCGGTTTTTTTGCGGAATTGGTAGTATTTTTTGGAATAATTACCGCCAAAAAATATTTTTTAATGCCAAAAATACTAATTACTTTTGTAACGGCAGTTGGAACGATATTGACTCCTATTTATTTATTATCTATGTTACGCCAGATGTTCTATGGATACAAGCTGTTTAATGCCACAAATTCTTATTTTTTTGATTCTGGACCACGAGAATTATTTGTTTCGATTGCTATCCTTCTGCCTGTAATCAGTATTGGTATTTATCCGGATTTCGTTTTCTCATTATCAGTTGACAAGGTCGAAGCTATTCTATCTAATTATTTTTATAGCTAATTTTTTTTTTATAGGTAATTATTATAATATAATTTTATAGGTAGTTATTAGTTATTATAAAATAAAAAAAAAACGGAATTGTAATCAGATATGTTTAGCATTTGCGAGAACCTTTTGAATCACTCAAGTAATGGAGTGATTCAAAAGGTTCTCAACGACTTACCTGAAGCTTCTTATATATATGTTAAGCTGTCCTATGGTTATATTTGTCAAACTCTTTCTTCAATTCAATTAGATATTAATGTAAATGAACCATAACTATGTAGTCCTATTCCTAATAAATTAACCCCAAAATAGCATATCCAGATTATAAGAAAACCGATAGAAGCGACAATTGCAGAATTTAAACCTTCCAAATTCTTATTTGTTCGAGTATGGAAATAAATCGCGAATATGGTCCAAGTAATAAATGCCCAAGTTTCTTTTGGGTCCCAATTCCAATATGATCCCCATGCTTCATTAGCCCAGACTGCTCCTGAAAGAATACCTATGGTTAAAAAAAGAAACCCTATACTAAGAATACGAAAACCCCAATGATCTAATTGTTGAATCAATTGAAACCTGTAATAATTCCTAGAAGAAGGAAAAAAAGTATTTTTAAAAATACTTTTTTTTTCCATCATGTATTGGATCTCATCAACGGGAAATGAATCAGTTAATAAATTATTGTTTTTACCAACAATTCTTATGACTTTTCGAAATGTAATTACTAGAAGTGCTGCTGACAATAATGATCCACATAAAAGAGCTGCATAGCCCGATACCATCATACTTACGTGCATTATTAACCACTGGGATTGGAGAGCAGGTACTAAGATTTTAGATTGATGCATGTCGGTTAAAAGACCCCAAGTAGCAAAGCCTTGAGTAAAAAAAGTACTTGGTGCGGTTATTGTGCTTAAATAATTTTTATGTTTTTTAAAATATGGAACCATATGAATAATAGAGAAAATCCATGAAAGAAATATTAATGATTCGTATAAATCACTTATTGGTAAATGTCCCGAATAAATCCAACGAGTAATTAGTAATCCTGTTAGGCAGAAAAAAGTAGTTAACATGCCTTTTTCTGACGAATCATAGAGTCCCACGAATTCATTAACTAATAAGGTTAGAAAATGAATTATAATTACAATTGAAACGACCGAAAAAGATATATGAGTTAATATATGTTCTAAAGTCAAAAATATCATAAAAAAAAGGGGGGAATACTTTAATTATCCATAATTCTACATACGGAATTGAATTCATTATATGATTTATTCTATCCTTTTAATAATTAGATAATTAAAAAATAAATAATTTAAAAATGTTATGCCGCCACTCGGACTCGAACCGAGATGCTCTAGCACTGCTTCCTAAGAGCAGCGTGTCTACCGATTTCACCATGGCGGCTTGCTCAAAATTATAATAACCTTTTTTTATTCAATCGGCGAGCTTGAAGGAGTTAATTCAATGTAATATTTTTTTAGAAACATTAAAATTAATGAAAAAAAAAATTCATTTTTTTTTTTGATTGACTAATTCTTTAAAAATTAAAAAGAGATAAGAGTCAATGAATCATAAACAAGAAAGAATTCATTTTTTTTTTAATTAAAAATAATAAATAATAATATTTTTTTTATGGAACATACATATCAATATTTATGGATTATATCTTTCGTTACACTTCCAGTCCCTATGTTAATAGGAATGGGACTGCTACTTTTTCCGGTGTCAACAAAAAAGCTTCACCGTATATGGGCTTTTCCCAGTGTTTTATTGTTAAGTATAGTTATGGTTTTTTCGACCGATCTGTTTATTCAGCAAATAAATAGCAGTTCCATTTATCAATATGTATGGTCTTGGACCATCAACAATGATTTTTCCTTAGAGTTCGGGCACTTGATTGACCCACTTACTTCTATTTTGTTAATATTAATTACTACGGTTGGAATTTTGGTTCTTGTTTATAGTGACAGTTATATGTCTCATGATCAAGGCTATTTGAGATTTTTTGTTTATATGAGTTTTTTCAATACTTCAATGCTGGGATTAGTTACCAGTTCGAATTTAATCCAAATTTATATCTTTTGGGAATTGGTTGGAATGTGCTCTTACCTATTAATAGGTTTTTGGTTCACACGACCTATTGTGTCCAATGCTTGTCAAAAAGCATTCGTAACTAATCGTGTAGGCGATTTTGGTTTATTATTAGGAATTTTAGGTCTTTATTGGATAACAGGCAGTTTCGAATTTCAGGATTTGTTTGAAATATTCAATAACTTGATTTATAATAATGATAATGAGGTTCATTTTTTATTTGTTACCTTGTGCGCTTTCCTATTATTTTCCGGTGCAATTGCTAAATCGGCGCAATTCCCCCTTCATGTGTGGTTACCGGATGCCATGGAAGGACCTACCCCTATTTCGGCTCTAATACATGCTGCTACCATGGTAGCAGCGGGAATTTTTCTTGTAGCTCGACTTCTTCCTCTTTTCGTAGTTATACCTTACATAATGAAGCTAATAGCTTTGATAGGTATAATAACAGTACTATTAGGAGCTACTTTAGCTTTTGCTCAAAAAGATATTAAGAGAGGTTTAGCTTATTCTACAATGTCTCAATTGGGTTATACGATGTTAGCTTTAGGTATGGGCTCCTATCGAGCCGCTTTATTTCATTTGATTACTCATGCTTATTCGAAAGCATTGTTGTTTTTAGGATCTGGATCCATTATTCATTCAATGGAAGGTATTGTTGGCTATTCTCCAGATAAGAGTCAAAATATGGTTCTTATGGGTGGTTTAACAAAACATGTTCCAATTACAAAAATTGCTTTTTTATTAGGAACCCTTTCTCTTTGTGGTATTCCACCTCTCGCCTGTTTTTGGTCCAAAGATGAAATTCTTAATGATAGTTGGTCGTATTCACCTATTTTCGCAATAATAGCTTTTTCCACAGCAGGATTAACTGCATTTTATATGTTTCGGGTTTATTTACTTACTTTTGAAGGGCATTTAAATATTTATTTTCAAAATTATAGTGGTAAAAAAAACAGCGCATTCTATTCAATATCTTTATGGG